GATACTTCCTGAAACATAACCTAGAATTAGATCTTCATTATCTAAATGAAACCTGAACATACCATTAGGTATTGATTCACTAATTTAAGCTTCATGAATAATTTTTTTTTGTTCTTTCATTTTAGCATTCTAGGTAAAACCCCTAGAAGTATCAACTAATGTAGGAAGAGTGATATCAACTACTCCGCCCCTTTTCGTTGACAAATAAGAAATTCCGAATACAATTCGGATATCATAAAGATTACCATATATAACACAAAATTTCTCCGCCGATTCCTTGTAGTCGAGCCTCTCGGTCTGTCATTATACCTCGAGAAGTAGAAAGAATTACAATCCCCATCCCGCCTAGAATTCTAGGAATTCGTTGATAGTTAGAATAGATTCGTAGGCCAGGTCTACTAATCCGTTTTAAATTTAAAATAGTTCTAGATGGTCCTTTCCTATTCCTTCTATGCCGTAGGGTTAAAACAAAAAAATATTTGTTGTTTTCCTGATGTTTTCTCACGTTTTCGATAAAACCTTCTCGTAAAAGTATTTGAACAATGTTTTCGGTGATCTTAGTAGATGCTATTCGAACCGTCCCTTTTCTATTCATGTCGGCATTTCGTATAGAAGTTATTATGTCAGCAATAGTGTCCCTACCCATGATAAACTTTAATTACTCTTTCCTCCCATTTTTGATATAATCAACATGTTTTTATTTCCATTTTAAAAAAATATTTAATATTTCTATTTATTTAACATAGTATTTAAAAATTCTTTAATTATGTTAAATATAAGGTATATGCGTGAGATACAATCTAATTTCATACAAATACTATGTATAATAGAACTATCATCTTATAATACCTCAGGAGCTAATGAAACTATTTTAGTGAAACTTAACTGTCTCAACTCTCGGGCAATCGCACCAAAAACTCGAGTTCCTTTTGGATTTCCTTCTTGATCAATAACAACTGCAGCATTGTCATCATATCGTATTATCATACCGTTGTCACGTTTAAGTTCTTTACAAGTGCGTACAATTACAGCTCTGATCACTTCTGATCTTTCTAGAGGTGTGTTTGGTAATGCTTCCTTGATCACAGCAACAATAATGTCACCGATATGAGCATATCGGCGATTACTAGCTCCGATGATTCGAATACACATTAATTCTCGAGCCCCGCTGTTATCCGCTACATTCAAATGGGTTTGAGGTTGAATCATATCATTTTGTAATCTGTTCTTTCAATGCAAAGAGTGAAGGAAAAAAAAGAAATATTGTTTGTCCAAAAAAAAGAAACCTGCAATTTTTTCCCCAAGACTTTTTTCTTTGGCTCTACGTTCCTATTTATCCCGAAATAATGAATTGAGTTCGTATAGGCATTTTTGAGGCCGCTATTGAAATGGCCTTTCTGGCTATATTTTCTGCTACTCCACCCATTTCATAAAGTATTCTACCTGGTTTAACGACAGCTACCCAATATTCGGGGGATCCTTTACCCGAACCCATACGTGTTTCTGTAGGTCTTACTGTAACTGGTTTGTCTGGAAATATACGTACCCATATTTTTCCACCACGCCGCACATTTCGTGTCATTGCTCGTCGCCCTGCTTCTATTTGTCTAGATGTGATCCAAGCCGGTTCAAGTGCCTGAAGAGCATATTTACCGAAAGAAATACGATTGCCTCGATAAGATATCCCTTTCATTCTTCCTCTATGTTGTTTACGAAATCTGGTTCTTTTGGGGTTATAGTTGATGCTTCTTTTTCAATTCCATCTCTACTACAAAACCGTACATGAGATTTTCACCTCATACGGCTCCTCGCGAATTAAAGGATTCAATTTGAATGAAAATATACTTTTTTTGGACAAACAATATTTCTTTTTTTTTCTTTTTCAATAATATACATAATGTCTTTTTTTTATAACGAATCGTTTTTTTTGTTTTGTCTTTTATCATATTGGATCAAACAAGATTGACTAATCTAAAAAAAGCCTTCGCGGGCGAATATTTACTCTTTCAATATCTATTTCCGTTGTAGGGTTAGCTCATAATTTCTCGGAAAAAGTGAATTGGCCTCGGTTCGTTCCGCCATCCCACCCAATGAATTATTAGGATTCGTTTTTCAATAGAATCCTATGTATTCATTGGTTCCGTCGTTCCCATCGCTTCTCAATTAATGGTTAGGTTTGAATTCTACAATGGAGCTCTCATGAAATTTGTTCTTGAGTCAATCTTCTCAGTCTTTATTGGCTCGAGGCTCTTTATTTTTTTATGAACAGATTTATCTAGTTATGGGTGAATCAGTATTGATGCGTTCTAACACTGCCTTTTCTGAGATGACTCATAAACCTTACATATATTGGAATGGGTGATATATCATTGATATTCTTTTTCTTTCTTTCTCTCACCCTTCCATTTATCTGCATACTTTTCTATCCAAATCAGATTGGTTTTTCTTTTGTTTATGCAAATAAAATTCAGCTGCTACAATGATATGACCAATATATCAT